AATAGAAGATCTCTTGACAGTAGTATATGTTGTATATGTAAATCCTAGATGTGAAAAGAGTCATAATTCATCTATAATCTATAAAAGGTAACGGATATGGTACATAAAGAAGAATAGGCGCACAACACAAATAAAAAAAAAAAAAGAAAATACAAGAGTACATATAGAAAGAATTGAAAATTAACTCATTCACTGAGTAAAGGATTGAATTGGATTCGATTGCTCAATCGAATGCTAACTTCCATTTATTTCTTATGGAATTAACCGATCAACTTGCTATCGGATCTTTCTTTTCGATTCAGTACTTTTCAAAAAATAATTTCGACATATTTATTATGATTTATGATTATGATAAGCAATCCCACTACTTCTAATCCTGTGGTTTCTACACTTGAAGAACAAAACCTAGGGCGTATCACTCAAATTATTGGCCCAGTACTGGATGTCATTTTTCCACCGGGCAAGATGCCTAATATTTATAATGCTTTGGTAATTAAAGGTCGAGATACTGTCGGTCAGCAAATTAATGTAACTTGTGAAGTACAACAATTATTAGGAAATAATCGAGTGAGAACTGTAGCTATGAGTGCTACAGATGGTCTGATGAGAGGAATGAAAGTGATTAACACGGGAGCTCCTCTAAGTGTTCCAGTCGGGGGAGCTACTCTCGGACGAATTTTCAACGTTCTTGGAGAGCCCGTTGATAATTTAGGTCCTGTCGATACTCGCACAACATCTCCTATTCATAGATCTGCACCCGCCTTCATACAGTTAGATACGAAATTATCAATCTTTGAAACAGGGATTAAAGTGGTAGATCTTTTAGCTCCCTATCGCCGTGGCGGAAAAATCGGACTATTTGGGGGAGCTGGAGTGGGTAAAACAGTACTCATCATGGAATTGATCAACAACATTGCCAAAGCTCACGGAGGCGTATCTGTATTTGGCGGAGTAGGTGAACGTACTCGTGAAGGAAATGATCTCTACATGGAAATGAAAGAATCCGGGGTGATTAATGAAAAAAATCTTGCAGAATCAAAAGTGGCTCTAGTCTATGGTCAAATGAATGAACCGCCAGGAGCTCGTATGAGAGTTGGCTTGACTGCCCTAACCATGGCGGAATATTTTAGGGATGTTAATGAGCAAGACGTACTTCTATTCATCGACAATATATTTCGTTTCGTTCAAGCAGGGTCCGAAGTCTCTGCCTTATTAGGTAGAATGCCTTCTGCAGTGGGTTATCAACCTACCCTTAGTACGGAAATGGGTTCTTTGCAAGAAAGAATTACTTCTACTAAACAAGGATCCATAACATCGATCCAAGCAGTTTATGTACCTGCGGATGATTTGACCGACCCTGCTCCTGCCACGACATTTGCACATTTAGATGCTACTACCGTATTATCAAGAGGATTAGCTGCCAAAGGTATTTATCCAGCAGTAGATCCCTTGGATTCAACGTCAACTATGTTACAACCTAGGATCGTTGGTGAGGAACATTATGAAACTGCGCAAAGGGTTAAGCAAACTTCACAACGTTACAAAGAACTTCAGGACATTATAGCTATCCTTGGGTTGGACGAATTATCCGAAGAAGATCGTTTAACTGTAGCAAGAGCACGAAAAATTGAGCGTTTCTTATCACAACCCTTCTTTGTGGCAGAAGTCTTTACTGGTTCTCCAGGGAAATATGTTGGTCTTGCAGAAACAATTCGGGGGTTTAAATTCATCCTTTCCGGAGAATTAGACGGTCTTCCCGAGCAGGCCTTTTATTTGGTGGGTAACATCGATGAAGCTACCGCGAAAGCTATGAACTTAGAAGAGGAGAACAAATTGAAAAAATGACCTTAAATCTTTGTGTACTGACTCCTAATCGAATGATTTGGAATTCCGAAGTGAAAGAGATTATTTTATCTACTAATAGTGGACAAATTGGGATATTACCAAACCATGCCCCCATTGCCACGGCTGTAGATATAGGTCTTTTGAGAATACGGCTAAACGACCGATGGTTAACGGTGGCTCTTATGGGTGGTTTTGCTAGAATAAGTAATAATGAGATCACCATTTTAGGAAATGGTGCGGAAATTAGTACTGACATTGATCCACAAGAAGCTCAACAAACTCTTGAAATAGCTGAAGTTAACTTGAGTAGAGCTGAGGGTAAGAGACAAGCAATTGAGGCAAATCTAGCTCTCAGACGAGCTAGGACACGAGTAGAAGCTGTCAAAGCGATTTCCTATTAGTAGTTAATACATTCAATCAAAATTCTTTAATATATTATTATACACTACACACTATATCTTGATTCCACAAATTGAACACAATGAAGTCTCATTTGATTAATCTGATGATAGAACGAAAAATAAAAAAAGAGGATGGGTAGAAAAACTTATTAGATACCATGGAATCCGGTATCTAATAAGTTCTACCTACTATTGGATTTGAACCAATGACTCCTGCCGTATGAAAGCAATACTCTAACCACTGGGTTAAGTAG